GACTATAAAATAAAAAAATGGCTTTTTTATCTATTACCAAATACCATTCTTTTTCTTTGTACTTATTATAGTAGACTCGGTTGAATTGTTGTTCATATTGAAATGAATCCAAATTAAGAAGGAGCTGGTCAATGATACTCGAACATGTACTTGTTTTGAGTGCCTATTTATTTTCTATCGGTATCTATGGATTGATCACGAGCCGAAATATGGTTAGGGCCCTTATGTGTCTTGAACTTATACTGAATGCAGTTAATATAAATTTCGTAACATTTTCGGATTTTTTTGATAGCCGACAATTAAAAGGAGATATTTTCTCCATTTTTGTTATAGCTATTGCAGCCGCCGAAGCCGCTATTGGGTTAGCTATTGTTTCGGCAATTTATCGTAACAGAAAATCAACTCGTATCAATCAATCGAATTTATTGAATAAATAAAATGAATAAATTAAGTAATATCAATTATAGAAATTAGACTATTCATCAATTTAAATTATCATCAACTTCAATTAGTATGAATTTCAATCAGCATGTATGATACGCAGATTTGAGAAAAAAGTAAAAAATCAAAGTATCTTGGCCCAATCTCATGAGGCGATCCAGAATTAGATTGATTGGATAAATTCTGGTAAAATCATTGATTCATCTGGTGTCTAAATATAAGATTCATTTATAAGTTTACTAGATCGAAAATTTATGGCATTCAAAAAGTTATAGATCCAATGTCACATTCAGTAAAGATTTATGATACCTGTATAGGATGTACTCAATGTGTCCGAGCCTGCCCAACAGATGTATTAGAAATGATACCTTGGGATGGATGTAAAGCTAAGCAAATTGCTTCTGCTCCAAGAACAGAAGACTGTGTCGGTTGTAAGAGATGTGAATCCGCCTGCCCAACGGATTTTTTGAGCGTTCGGGTTTATTTATGGCATGAAACAACTCGAAGCATGGGTCTAGCTTATTAATACGTTCCAGAATAAACCACTTAAATACATTTTGAATACAGTTGATTTTTTTTTACCGACAAAAACCCGTGCTCAAAAATAGAAAATAGAATAATATTATTATTTTTTTTGAGCACGGGTTTTTTTGTCCAAGTGTATCTTGTCTTTACCACGAATTATTTTCCTTGGTTAACAATAATTGTAGTTTTTCCGATATTGGCAGGTTCTTTTATTTTCTTTCTCCCTCATAGAGGAAATAAAGTAATTAGGTGGTATACAATATGTATATGTATCTTAGAGCTTCTTTTAACAACCTATACATTCTGTTCTCATTTCCAATTGGACGATCCATTAACCCAATTAGCAGAGGATTATAAATGGATCAATTTTTTTGATTTTTATTGGAGATTGGGAATAGATGGACTTTCTATAGGACCTATTTTACTGACGGGATTTATTACCACTTTAGCTACTTTAGCGGCTCGGCCAATTACTCGAGATTCCCGATTATTCCATTTTCTGATGTTAGCAATGTACAGCGGTCAAATAGGATTATTTTCTTCTCGAGACCTTTTGCTTTTTTTCATCATGTGGGAGTTAGAATTAATTCCCGTTTATCTACTTCTATCGATGTGGGGGGGAAAGAAACGTCTCTATTCAGCTACAAAGTTCATTTTGTACACTGCGGGAGGGTCCATTTTTCTATTAATAGGAGTTTTGGGTATTGGTTTATATGGTTCTAATGAACCAACATTAAATTATGAAACATTAGCTAATCAATCGTATCCGGCGGCACTGGAAATTATTTTCTATATTGGATTTCTTATTGCTTTTGCTGTCAAATCACCGATTATACCCTTACATACATGGTTACCAGACACCCACGGGGAGGCACATTATAGTACTTGTATGCTTCTAGCTGGAATTTTATTAAAAATGGGAGCCTACGGGTTGGTTCGGATCAATATGGAATTTTTACCCCACGCCCATTCCCTATTTTCTCCCTGGTTGATTACAATAGGCGCAATACAAATAATCTATGCAGCTTCAACATCTCCGGGTCAACGTAATTTAAAAAAAAGAATAGCCTATTCCTCTATATCTCATATGGGTTTCATAATTATTGGAATTGGCTCTATAACCGATACGGGACTCAATGGAGCCATTTTACAAATAATCTCTCATGGATTTATTGGTGCTGCTCTTTTTTTCTTGGCAGGAACGAGTTATGATAGAATACGTCTTCTTTATCTCGACGAAATGGGTGGAATGGCTATCCCCCTTCCAAAAATATTTACGATGTTCAGTATCTTATCGATGGCTTCCCTTGCATTACCGGGCATGAGCGGTTTTGTTGCAGAATTATTAGTATTTTTTGGAATAATTACCAGTCAAAAATATCTTTTAATGCCCAAAATACTAGTTACTTTTTTAATGGCAATTGGAATGATATTGACGCCTATTTATTTATTATCCATGATACGCCAAATGTTCTATGGATACAAGCTATTTAATGTTCCAAACTATTATTTTTTTGATTCTGGACCGCGAGAGTTATTTGTTTCGATCTCTATCCTTCTACCAATAATAGGTATCGGTATTTATCCGGATTTCGTTCTTTCATTATCAGTTGACAAGGTGGAAGCTATTATATCTAATTTTTTTTATCAATAGTTTTCAGGAAAAAAGAACAAATCAAAAAGCAATCCTATTAGTTTGGAATTGTAACCAGATGGATTTGGCCTTTGTGAGAACCATTTGAATCACTACACTACTTGATTCAAATGGTTCTCGACAGTTTATTTCTTATCTTATATTCTTACTTAATATATAATAATATATAATATTTCTTATTTATAGAATATATATACCTATATTTATATATTCTATCTTTGTATTCGTCAGGATCTTTTTCATTTAATTAGATGCTAATGTAAATTAAATGAACCATAACTATGTAACCCTATTCCTAATAAATTGACTCCAAAATAGCATATCCAAATGATAAGAAAGCCCATAGAAGCCACAATTGCGGAATTTACATTTTCAAAATTTGGAGTTGTTCGAGTATGTAAATAAATCGCAAATATGGTCCAAGTAATAAATGCCCAAGTTTCTTTTGGGTCCCAATTCCAATAGGATCCCCATGCCTCATTAGCCCATACTGCTCCCGAAAGAATACCTATGGTTAAAAAGATAAACCCTAAACTAATAATACGATAACTCCAATGATCTAATTGTTGAATCAGTTGAGCCTTGTAATAATTTCTAAAAGAAAAAAAAGAAGTGCTTAGTAAAACATTGTTTCTTTCATTCATGTATTGGATCTCTCCAAAGAAAAATGACTCATTTAATAAATTCTTGTTTTTACTAAAAATCCTTAGAACTTTTCGAAATGTAATGACTAAGAGAGCTACTGATAATAATGATCCACATAAAAGAGCTGCATAGCCCAATACCATCATACTTACGTGCATCATTAACCAATGGGATTGGAGAGCAGGTACTAATATTTCTGATTGATGCATTTTAGTTAACAGACCTGAAGTAACAAAGCCTTGGGTAAAAATAGTAGTTGGCGCGGTTATCGCGCTTAAATAATTGTTATGTTTTTTAACATATGGAACCATATGAATAATGGAGAAACTCCATGAAAGAAAAATTAATGATTCATATAAATTACTTAATGGTAAATGGCCCGAATAAATCCAACGAGTGACTAATAATCCTGTTATACAGAAAAAGGTAGCTATCATCCCTTTTTCTGACGAATTATATAGTCCTATGATTTCATCGACTGATAAGCTTATCAAATAAATTGTAATTACAATTGAAACGATCGAAAAGGATATATGAGTTAATATATGTTCTAAAGTAGAAAATATCATAATAATCAAAATTATGGGGGGTACAAAACTATACGGAATTGAAATTAAGAATTGAATTCATTATAGGACTTATTATATCTCTTGTATAAGATGCCATGCCGCCACTCGGACTCGAACCGAGATGCTCTAGCACTGCTTCCTAAGAGCAGCGTGTCTACCGATTTCACCATAGCGGCGTAGGGTATTTGGAATAATAATAATCTATTTTTAGTTAATCGTCGAGATTGAAGGAGTCAATTCAATATTTTTTTGAATTCAAATTAATGAGATAAAATCATTTCGTTTCAATATTCAATAAAAATATGCATTGAAAGATTCCAATAAAAATCTGGATTATCCTTTTATTGTATTGATAATAAGATGTTTTATTTTTCAGAGGACATTTTCGTAGTTTATACTCTATAAAAATGGAAATCTTGTAACTAAATAATTAGAACTTCGACCCAAGCATATAACTTCCAAAAAATTCTTTCGTATTTTCATTTTTGAATATTTTGAAAAATGAATTTATCATTTATTTTATAAATCTTATAAATATAAACTCAAAAATAAAATGCATTTGTTCAATGAATATAAAAATGCTTTTTGTGGATCATAGTACATAGTGTGACATCCAAGGAATTATGTAAATATTTGTAGAATTTTGTATTAACCGTTAGGTTCTTTTTGGTCCTGTATCAATTTCTTTTTTTTTTCCTAAAGATCTTCTATCTTCTTTTATGTAGAAAATAATCAAACTTATTTATTATTGTGACAAGTGAACCGATGGGGAAAATAAGAATCCCCATTCGGAAATGAGAAAATATATTAAATTAAAAAGGGGTACCTTTTTCAGATTTAGATTATTTAATCTAGCGTTTGATTATTTATTTGTCGTACAAAAAAACTTTTTGAATTCCCGGTTGAAAGAGATTTCGCTAACGAAAAAGCCTTCAACGCTGCCCAATATGCCTTTTTTTTCCAAATATTTTTACGAATACGTTTTTTTGATATAGAAGTACGTTTTTTTGGAACTGCCATTAAAAATAAAAAGAAAAAGTTATTCATTTCTATAGTTGGATGTGAAAGACATCTTTATTCAAACAATTCCAATTTTTCTTTCTTTTTCCAGATATTGTATAGAATAAAAAAGAAATTTGAATGAAACTAGTAGTTAATCAAAAAGGATACATGATTTTAGAAAATTTTATTTAGTAATTTTCCTTTTTCTTTTAAGTCTATTTATTATGTTATGAAAAGAAAAATTTCTAATATCATATTCTTTGCTACAACGAAAGATGTCTTCCAGTTCAATAAAAGACAATCGCAGAGTTCCTTAATTTTTTTTTTATCAATAAACGAACGAAAAAAAGTTTTTTAGAGTCAAGCAAGTTATGAGCCATCTTATTATTACTATTATTTTAGTCATATCAAAATAAAGTAATGTATTAAGTAGTCCATTTTGGTCTAATTCTTTTTCTTTGCTCTATAGATATAAATTATCGTAATACGTAATATTAATTGAAATTATTTTGTATCTTCCTAAAAATTTGACTTAATATATTAATAATAAAATCAAATTGATAATCGTAACTTGGTTATATTCATATCATTTGACCAATTTGAACTTCTTGATTTGAATATTTGAAGTATTGAAAAAGTGATAAGAGCCGCTGAATCAGAAACAATTAATTAAGAATAAAACAAGAAAAAAAAGGGTTTTTTATTATGGAATATACATATCAATATTTATGGATTATACCTTTCATTCCACTACCAGCTCCTATGTTAATAGGGGTAGGACTTATACTTTTTCCAACGGCAACAAAAAATCTTCGTCGTATGTGGGCTTTTCCTAGTATTTTACTGTTAAGCATAGTTATGATTCTTTCAGTCTATCTATCTATTCAGCAAATAGATAGAAGTTCTATCTATCAATATGTATGGTCTTGGACCATTAATAATGATTTTTCTTTAGAATTCGGTTACTTAATCGATCCACTTACTTCTATTATGTTAATATTAATTACTACCGTTGGAATTTTTGTTCTTTTTTATAGTGATAATTATATGTCTCATGATCAAGGATATTTGAGATTTTTTGCTTATCTGAGTTTTTTCAATACTTCAATGTTGGGATTAGTTACTAGTTCTAATTTGATACAAATTTATATTTTTTGGGAATTAGTTGGAATGTGTTCTTACCTATTAATAGGCTTTTGGTTCACGCGACCTATTGCGGCAACTGCTTGTCAAAAAGCGTTTGTAACTAATCGTGTAGGGGATTTTGGTTTATTATTAGGAATTTTAGGCCTTTATTGGATAACGGGTAGTTTTGAATTTCGGGATTTGTTCGAAATATTGAATAACTTGATTTATAATAGTAAAGTGAATTTTCTATTTGTTACTTTGTCTTCCTTTCTTTTATTTGCTGGTGCAGTTGCTAAATCGGCACAATTCCCTCTTCATGTATGGTTACCTGATGCCATGGAAGGCCCTACTCCTATTTCGGCTCTTATCCACGCTGCTACTATGGTAGCGGCGGGAATTTTTCTTGTAGCTCGACTTCTTCCTCTTTTTATAATCATACCTTCCATAATGAATTTCATATCTTTGATAGGTATAATAACAGTATTATTAGGAGCTACTTTAGCTCTGGCTCAAAAAGATATTAAAAGAAGTTTAGCTTATTCTACAATGTCTCAACTAGGTTATATGATGTTAGCTCTAGGTATGGGTTCTTATCGAGCCGCTTTATTTCATTTGATTACTCATGCTTATTCCAAAGCATTGTTGTTTTTAGGATCTGGATCTATTATTCATTCCATGGAATCTATTGTTGGATATTCTCCAGATAAAAGTCAGAATATGGTTCTTATGGGAGGTTTAAAAAAGCATGTCCCAATTACAAAAACCGCTTTTTTAGTGGGTACACTCTCTCTTTGTGGTATCCCACCTCTTGCTTGTTTTTGGTCCAAAGATGAGATTCTTAATGATAGTTGGTTGTATTCGCCGATTTTCGCAATAATAGCTTGTTCCACAGCAGGATTAACCGCATTTTATATGTTTCGGGTCTATTTACTTACTTTTGAGGGACATTTAAACGTTCAGTTTCAAAATTATAGTGGTCAAAAAAGTAGCTCTTTCTATTCAATATCCCTATGGGGAAAAGAAATACCAAAAACCAGTAAAAAAAAATATCCTTTATTAACTTTACTGGCAATGGAAAATAATGAAAGGGCTTCTTTTTTTTGGAATAAGACATATCAAATTGATGTTAATGTAAAAAACATTATAAGCCCTTTTCTTACTACTATGAATTTTCGCACTAAAAACACTTTTTCTTATCCCCATGAATCGGACAATACTATGATATTTCCCATCTTTCTATTAGTCCTATTTACTTTGTTTGTTGGAGCCATAGGAATTCCGTTTAATCAAGACGTAAGTGATTTAGATATATTATCTAAATTGTTAAATCCGTCTATAAATCTTTTACATCAAAATTCAAATAATTCTGTGAATTGGGAGGAATTTGTGAAAAATGCAAGTTTATCCCTTAGTATAGCTTTTGGGGGAATATTTTTAGCGACTTTTTTATATAAGCCTATTTATTCATCCTTACAAAATTTAAACTTACTTAATTCAGTTGCTAAAAGAACTCTTAATAGAGTTCTCCGGGACAAA